ACTTATAAAAAGAGATTCAAGGTTGGACTTTCCGTTGTAGATTAACCAAAATAATTGAGGTCTCTTTTGTATTAACTTAGGAAATTGTGAATAGGCCAACAAAAAAAGTAGAATTAGGAATTCGTTGGGATTCTTAGATTTATTTGGATTTCGTATGAGCCGAGCCAATAGGATGAATCAAAGGAGTTCTCCACCATGAACCTTAAAGTCATGTTGAGACGAATTAATAAATTGAATAGGAATGAAAATACCAAGAAACGGAAGGGTAGCAAATTAGATTTATTTGTATTGTATCTGAACCAAATATTGTCTATTTCCACTTTAACTTTATTTTCTTTCAATAAACCAATTTACCCTTTCAAATATTAAACAAATATTAAATATGTATGAAGTATTAACATTCTTTTTGAATGAAAGAAAAAAGATAAAATAGAATTTCATTTTATTTATTTAAGAAATTTTTCCCATCTATTTTAGAGTATTTTATACGTATCTCGCTTCATATCAATTAATTTCTATTTATAAAAGAAAGATAAGATTTAAAAAGAAAAAATGAAACCATGTGTCAGGAACCAGATTTGAACTGGTGACACGAGGATTTTCAGTCCTCTGCTCTACCAGCTGAGCTATCCCGACCATTTCCAATGTAGCATTCTACCCCCATTTTATGAGATTACTGGAGTCGATGTCAATTAAAGGGACACGGGAGGTTACAAAGTTTTCTCCAAGTCCTATAATTTCAATGGTATTCTTCATTCATATCGGCATTTCTTGCTTCATTTGCAATGTGTATTCTACAGCAATAAGAGAAAATCATTTACGCCCAAATACGTTTGTCAAACAATCAGAAGGATAAGGGAATTTGGAACCGCTAACGAAAAGCGGAGGCTAGAGTAAATATTTTAGGGGTCAGGTAGGCTTTTTGGGGATAGAGGGACTTGAACCCTCACGATTTTTAAAGTCGACGGATTTTCCTCTTACCATAAATTTCATTGTTGCCGGTATTAACATGTAGCATGTAGAACGGGACTCTATCTTTATTCTCGTCCGATTAATAAGTTCTTTAATCGGACTATGGAGTGAATGAGTTTGAGTTGAGGAATATTCGATTTATTCTTCAACGTGAAATAAATTCACACCTATTTTTCCATTTTTCATTTTCACATTAAAAAAACAGATTCGGGTCAACATTAATCATTTGATTTTGATATAGTATTCAATAGATGCATTTATCCTTCATCCTTTCTAAAGTTTCCATGGAAAGATTCCTCTACCGGCGCAGTCAACTCCATTTGTTAGAACAGCTTCCATTGAGTCTCTGCACCTATCCTTTTTTTGAACCTTTGTTTTGAGAAAACAGGATTTGGCTCAGGATTGCCCATTTTTCTTAATTCCGGGGTTTCTCTGAATTTGAAAGTTATCACTTAGTAAGTTTCCATACCAAGGCTCAATCCAATTAAGTCCGTAGCGTCTACCGATTTCGCCATATCCCCCTTCTTTTTGTCTTTTGTTTTGAAATTAAAATTTTATTAGGATATTATTCCTTTTTTCTTTGATTTATACTGGAACTTTTGAATTTATTAGATAGCGATTACTATCTTGAAAAAGTCGTTTTTCTTACCTATACGAAACCCGTATTTGAGTGAATCAAATGCAATTTTATCATTTCTGTATCGGCAATTCAATATAGATTGATATATATCCTTTATATATCTTTCTCTTCATACCACTTTTCCCACGCAATCAGGATACTTAAAGGGTCGATTCTTTTTTTTTTTTCTTAACTTCCCTTTTTACGAATGAAAGCCGAGGAATGGTTGATTAGTTATAATTAATCAACCAAATTAGGAAGAAATACAGAGAAATATTGTAGGATAGAAAATAGAGAAGTGTAACAAAAAGAATTTCAAATATCATGTGAATTCAAAATAAAAAAAGTTTGACTATCTAAAAATATTTAAGATTGACTAGCAAATATCATTCTATTCGAATTTAGAATTGTGATAAAGAAATCAAAATTTTATATCGCTATAGAAATCGTTATGTTCTATAATATCCAATATTTATTGGTAATTATGAATTCTATTCTTTTCTATATTTCTAGAAACACTATACTTATAGTAATAGTGTCTTGAATTTCTATGCATAGACAATTTTGCATAGAAAATTTCTATTACTATAATACGGGCCCGCTTAGCTCAGAGGTTAGAGCATCGCATTTGTAATGCGATGGTCATCGGTTCGATTCCGATAGCCGGCTTTTTCTATTTTTCATTTTTTTATTCCATTTTTCAAAAATGGAGAATCTTCCTTTGAAATTAAAGAATATTGAAAAGTGTCTTTCCAAAACCCATGAATAAGTTATAGGGGGAACTCATGACTATGTCAGGAAAAGGATCTTATATATTATTATATATATAATAATAGAAAGTTTGACTATTTATCCAATTTATCTCATTCTTCTGTATAGTAATAGTACAAGTACACTACTTCAGCAAAC